AATAGGAAAGAGCATGTCTTTCCTATCTCTTATTCTCTATCCATTAAAATTAAACTTAAATGGAAATAGGGTAACCAAATTATTAGGATCTCTTAATTATAAACAAGAGGGAGGTTATTACATTAAATTAAATGGGATTAAGTACCGGGTTAGGGTAAACTAAAAAATTAGGAGCAAGGGCCTAATCTGGACTTGTTTGTCTTTGTCCCTCGAGAGTCCCCCTTCCCCAAGGGGATCCTTTTTTTGTTCTGATTCAGTATTCCCAGAGAGTCAGGGGATAGATAGTTCTTAATTAGGAACGGGAGGTATCTTATTAATAAAATTCGAATCGAAAGAACAAGAACAAGTACCCAAATCTTCTCTTATATCAGTCTTTTTTATCCATCTCACACAAAAACGGGGTTTTTGTTCAATCCATTTATCTGCTTTAAATCGTTGATAGTTCAATTCGAAAAGAAACAGATATTTCTCCCTCTTTCTCTCTCTTTTTTTTTTTTTTTTATGATGATCAAATTTTTAGTCTTTACTGTAAAACTTTATTCAAATAATGATGTCGAAATAGGAAACTTTTTCTATTATAAAAATTTTTAATGATTGCTTTTGTAAATGGGTCATATTGAGTCACTTTAAGATGCAGAGTAAAAAAGAATTCATTTATTAATATTTGTATTCTTTCTATATTTCTATTAGTTTTTTAATAAAAAGTAAAGTGTTGCATTCATACAATAACATACAATAATAGGTGGGGTCTTGCTAAGATTGCTTCAGAAAACTTTTTGCCATCTTTGTATAGAAGAAAAAAGGGTATAGATTAATATGTTTATGTATCGACGGAACCAATGACTATTCATGATTCCATAATTGAATCAATTTCATACGGGTTCCAAATTAGAGGAATGTTTTGTTATGGTAAAACTTCGTTTGAAACGATGTGGTAGAAAGCAACGTGCGACTTGAAGGACACGATCCGGTGTGGATTTTTCTTCTTACATCCGCCATCTTTTCTAAGAATGAAGGTGCTCTTGGCCCGACATCTGTTCTGTTTTCACTAGAATCCTTCTTTTTGTTAGGTTGTAATGAATATAGTACATGATGGAGCTCGGGTAGAAAGTCTGGATTCATCTTTCAGGGGTCAAGAATCTAGGGTTAATACCAATCAATTAATTGGAACAACTTCGTAAGTATATCATCAATATAGAAATAGAAAGAATCCGATTCGGTCAAGTTTTTAATTCAAAAGTAAAATTTGTTGGAATTGAAAAAACTCTTTCGATTAAAAGTGTATCGCGGGGAATCAAGTGTTTGTATGATTCTTTGCTAGAAATAAATCACAAAAGGGGTATGTTGCTGCCATTTTGTAAGGATTAAGAAGCACCGAAGTAATGTCTAAACCCACTGATTTAAAACAAAGAAAAAGGATCCCAGAACAAAGAAACGCCCTTTTTTCAATTGTCTCAATAACTGGATCATAATAAAGAATAAAGAATCCAAACGGATTGTATTTTAAATGAGACAAACAAAAGGGGGGTTAAAGACTATTCAAAAAAATGAAATAAATTGCCTAAATACTTTTTTCTTTTAAGCTATTTGAGAATTATCCAACTTGAGTTATGGGTACAAATGATTTTTTATTTTTCAGGAAGGAGGAATAAAAATATGAGTAAAATTTCATTCTAATTTATTTTATCAACTCCTTTGCCATTAATTATAATTCTATACGTAGACAAAACTCCAAATCATTTTTTCTCGAGCCGTACGAGGAGAAAACCTCCTATACGTTTCTAGGGGGGGTCTTTAGATCTATCCCAATGAGCCGTCTATCGAATCGTTGCAATTGATGTTCGATCCCGAAGAGAAGGAAGGGATCTTCGGAATGTGGGTTTTTATGATCCGATAAAGAATCAAAGTTATTTAAACGTTCCTGCTATTCTATATTTCCTTGAAAAGGGCGCTCAGCCCACAGGAACTGTTCGGGATATTTTAAAAAAGGCGGCGGTTTTTAAGTAGCTTGGTCCTAATCAAACAAAATTCAATTAAGGAAATAAATAAATAGAAAGTGATAGTAATTCTTATATAAATTTTTATCTATTTTTCATTGCTTCTATAAAATCTCATGTTCTAGAACGACAAAACCTGAGTTGCTTGATCCTAGAAATAGAAATGGGAGTTCCTTCAATTAGTCGGTTTTCGTTGGAACTCTACTAATAAGTAATAACCAAGGAATTCTATTTTTTTTATTCTAGTTACTTATTATTGATTGAATAAATAAATCGAAATCTGATATTTTTTCTACCTCTTCCTTATTTAATTTATTCCTCTATCTAAACCTTTTTCATCTATGTAGTGCCAATTCAACACAAGCCCGTTAATAGTATTGAAATGGAATTTTTTTTTTTGTTTTTCCGTTGTATTCTTTTCTCACCATTTATATTGACAACAGTGTCTCGAACAAATATAATTCATCGTGATAAGTAGATAAATTTATTTCTGTCCCAGAGGT